TTGCAATTTGTATTTGATGTAATTACAACATATACAAAAGATCAAAAAAGAATTAAAAATAACTATATTGGGATTAGATTAAAAGAAATCAGGAAAAAAGTTTCCCGATGGTCATACAAATTAGCCGAAGATTTGGGAGAAGAGGAAGAAGAAAATGAAGAAGAATCGGAGGAAGAATATTATGAGATTCATTCAAGAAGAGCAAAACGTGTGATAATATCTAATGATAATGATCAGAATACCAATTCTTCTAGTATTTATCATTTTTCCAATAGTATTCAAAATACTAATAACAATGATCAAAATGATAATCAAACGGGAGAGGGAGAGGTAACTTTGATACGTTACTCACAACAATCGGATTTTCGTCGGAATTTAATCCAAGGAGCCATGCGTGCTCAAAGACGTAAAACAGTTATTTGGGGCCTCTTTCAATTCAATGTACATTCCCCACTTTTTTTTGATCGTCTAGGCAAAACATCTTTTTTTTCGTCTTTTACTTTTAATATCAATCAAATAAAGAATATAATTCTTAGTAATTGGATGGGCAGAGAACAAGAATCAGAATTCAAAATTTCCTATTTTAAAAATGAAGAGACAAAAGAAGAAAAAAAAGACAAAAATGAACAGATAGAAATATCAGAAGCTTGGGATACTTTTATATTTACTCAATTAATAAGAGGTTTGCTGTTAGTAACTCAATCTTTTCTTAGAAAGTACATTATATTGCCTTCTTTAATAATAGCCAAAAATAGTTTACGTATGTTATTATTTCAAATTCCCGAGTGGGACGAGGATTTTAAGGAATGGAATAGAGAAATGCATATTAAATGCACCTATAATGGTGTTCAATTATCAGAAAAAGAATTTCCCCAAGATTGGTTAATGAATGGTATTCAGATAAAGATTCTATATCCTTTCTGTCTAAAACCTTGGAGCAAATCTAAGGTACGATCTCATTATAGAGATAGAATGAAAAAAAAAAAGAAAAAAACAAATTTTTGTTTTCTAACAGTCTGGGGAATGGAAGCGGAACTTCCCTTTGGTTCTCCCCGAAAACGACCTTTTTTTTTTGAACCTATTTATAAAGAACTCCAAAAAAGAAAAAAAAAGGTGAAAAATAAATTTTTAAAAGTTCTAAAATCTTTAAATAAAAAAAGAAAATCATTTCTAAAAGTTAGAAAAGAAAAAACCAAAGAAGTGATCAAAAAAGTTCAAGTTAGAAATATAATAATGAAAAAACGGGAGAAAGTAAATCCAAAATTATCAGTTGAATTAAGGAGAGAAAAAGTATATGAACCGAACGAAAACAAAAAATATTTCAAAAGAGATAAGAAGATTAAGAAGATTCTTCACGAATATTCGGTTATAAATCGAACGATGGATTGTTTAAATTATTCACTAATAGAAGGAAGAATTAAAGATATTTCTGATAAAACAATCAAAATAAGGAATCAAATTGAACGAACTGTAAAAGACAAGAAAAAAAAAAGAGTTCTAATTGATGATAAGAAAAGATCGGGATCACAAAGACATATTTTAAAAAAATTCATCCGATTAATGCGTAAATCACACTACTTTATTCAATCATTTATTGAAAAGATATACATAGATATTTTGTTATGTACCATTACTATTTATAAAATCAATGTACAACTTTTTTTTGAATTAACAAAAAAGATCTTTACTAAATTCATTTACAAAAATGAAATAAATCAAGAAAAAGAAAGGATTAATCAAAATCCAATAAATTTTCTTTTGATTATAAAAAAATTGTTTTCAACTACTTATAATATTTATAAGACTAAAAATAGTAATAAAAATTCCAATACCTTTTGGAACTTATCTTACCTGTCCCAAGCATATGTTTTTTACAAAATATCACAAAACCAATTACTTAATAAGTCTCAATTGAAATCTGTACTTCAATATCAAGGGCGTTATCCTTTTTTGAAGGATAATTTAAAAGACTCTTTTACGATCCACGAACTATTTAATTATAAATCAAGACATACGAAAATTCATACATATGTAATGAACGAATGGAAAAAATGGTTAAAAGGTTATTATCAATACGATTTAATTCAAAAAAAAAGCTCTCGCTTATTACCTAAAGAATACAAAAATAGACTCAATAAACATCGTATGATTCAAAACACGGAATCAAGCCAATTGGATTTCTATAAAAAATACCAATTCATTTATTCTATGAATAAAAATGATTATGCAACGAATTCATTTATGAGTGAAAAAGACAAATGGAAAAAACATTACAGATATGATCTTTTATCATATAAATACATAAGTCTCCCGAATGTATATACTTCTGGATCAACATTAAAAAAAAACGGGGACCAAGAAATTCCATATCATTTCAATACATCAAAACCTGAATCATTTTATATATTAGTAACTATACCGATTAATAATTCTTTAGAAAAAGGAGATATTATTGATATAAATACAAATATTTTGGATAGAAAATATTTTGATTTGAGAATTCTTCAGATTTGTTTTATACATAATAGTGAGATCTGGACCAATGCACATCTTGGCATCAAGATTCAGAAAAATACTAAGACTGAAATGACTCATTTCAAAAAAATGGAAAAAAAAAAATCTTTTTTTTATACGAAAGAGATCAAACCATGCAATCAAAAAAGGTTCGATGATACTGTATCAAATCATGATACTCTATCCAATCTGGAAACTTGGTTCTTCCCAGAATTTGTGCTACTTTTTGATGTATATAACATTCAACCTTGGATCATCCCAATAAAATCACTTTTTTTTCATTTTTCTATAAATGAAAAAAGGAAAAACATTAACATAAATCCAAAAAAATCATTTAATAAAAAAAAAGATCTTGAATTAATAAATTCCAAGGTTGAAGAATATTACGCAAGATTAGAACTAAACAAAAATAGAAAAGAATATAAGACAAAGAATGAAATGGAAATAGATTTCTTTTTGAAAAATTATATTCTTTTTCAACTCAGATGGGCTGATCCCTTGAATAAGAAACTAATGAAAAATATCAGGGTATATTGTCTCCTACTCAGACTTCTAAATCCAAAGGAAATTGCTATATCTTCGATTCAAAGAGATGAAATCAATCTAGATGAAATGCTGATTCAAAAGGATCTAGTTCTTGGAGAATTAATAAGAAAAGGAATTTTTATTATTGAACCAATTTATCTATCTATACAAAAGGACGGAAAATCGATTCTATATCAAATTATGGATATTTCATTGGTCGATAATAATAAACACCAAACAAATAAAAAATACACAAAAAAAAGATACAACAACAGCTTTTTGAGTGGAGACAATAAAAATTATGATTTACTTGTTGCTGAAAATATTCTATCTCCCAGACGTCGTAGAGAATTTAGAATTCGAATTTGTTTAAATTCGCAAAATTTTAATGTTGTGGATAGAAATCCAAGATTTTGCAATGAAGACAAAATAAAAAAATATGAGAAATTTTTCAATGAGCACAAACATATTAATAAAGATAGAAAAGATTTTATTAAATTCAAATTGTTTCTTTGGCCTAATTATCGATTAGAAGATGTAGCTTGTATGAATCGCTATTGGTTTGATACCAATAATAGCAGTCGTTTCAGTATGTCAAGAATACATATGTATTCACAATTCATAATGAATTAAATTCCAATGAAAAATCAAAAAAATTTATAGTGGATATAACGTATTCGATAGATGAAAGCCAAAACCTGTGTATAATATTCTAATACATGATACTTATTTCATAGTGTATAAATTTTTACTAGGAAGAGGAAATTATTTTAAATAAAAAGATTCAGGAAATAGAACAATTTAATTTTCCTGAATACATATATGTTTTGTATATTTGGATCAAATATACAAAACATATATCACATAAAGAAAAAATAAAGTAGTATATGAATGATGAATGAAATCCAATTTTGATCTATACTATATACTAGATAATTAGATAACTCGATAAAAATAACTGGCATAATAAATCTTATTATTTTTCCTGATTAATCAAATTAATAGAAAATAAAAATAGAATTTTTAAATTATGATCAAAAATTCATTCATATCAGTTATTACACAAGAAGAAAAAGAAGAAAATAGTGGGTCTGTTGAATTTCAAGTATTCCATATCACCAGTAAGATACGCAAACTTACTTCACATTTAGAATTAAATAAAAAAGATTTTTTATCGCAAAGAGGTCTACGAATAATTCTAGGAAAACGTCAACGATTATTAACTTATTTGTCAAAGAAAAATAAAGTTCGTTATAAGAAATTAATAGATCAGTTAGATATTCGGGAACCAAAAAATCGTTAATTCATTTTGAATTTATTCTTTGAGTTTATTATGAATATTATTGTTCTTTTTTATTTTTTAAATATATTTGAATAAATTCATGAAATAATGAATTAAGGAAAAAAATATGACTGTACGGGCTACAAAAAAATTTATAATAATTTATAAATAATTTATAAATAATTTATAATAGTTAATATGAGGTTTCACCACCCCATCAATGCATGGTATTATTCAGATGATCATTACTCTGGATGAGTAAGATGTTATTGACTTTGAACCTATATTAGACTATTTACACAGAGGGATGCAAAAAATAGCGGAGAGTCAAACAATTATCAAAGATTTTCTTATGTAGCACAGTGGGATTATTTAGCTACTATGTTTAAAGAAGCAATACCGGTACCAGAACGATCGGAAAGTGTTCAAGTGCCTAAAAGGGCCGGTTCTATCAGAGTTATTATGCTGTAGCTAAGCCGTATAGCCTCCCATTTGTTATGGCTTAGCCCCTTTTGGAGTAGGATTACTTACTAATCCCATCAATTCTTCCTTTTCATTGGGATAGGTTCTCATTTGTATATCCTTGTTCTATATTTCATTGAATTCTTATTTTGGAGCTGCCGCGCAGTTCCTTACTTATGTGGGAGCCATAAATGTATTCATCATTTTTGCTAAGATGTTCATGAACGTTTCAGAATATTCCAAAAATTCCTATTTGTGGACCATTGGAGATAGGATAGTTTCACTGGTTTGTCCAAGTATTTTTTTTTCATTAATAACTTACTCTCCCAGATACGTTATGATTTGGAATTTTTCGAACTACAAGATATAATAAGATTTTAGAAAAAGACTGACTAAATAACGTTCAACAAATTGATATTCATTTTTATTTAAAATGAAAGAATGAAAATGGATTGAATCTATTTTCATTCAATCTACTGTAAATAGATTCGTTTATTCTTTAATTCTTCTATTCTAGTTAACTTAATTTGTTTTCATTATTATTGTTAGATTGAATATATTGAAATGAATTGAGATAAATGAGGAATTTCTCAATGATGTTAGAGCATGTACTTTTTCTAAGTATTTATTTCTTAAGTATTTATTTATCTTCTATCGGTCTCTATGGACTCCTATAAAATATCCTAATAAAATATTCTAAATATAATCTAATATCAATAGAAATAGTAATAATCTGATCTAAATCTGATATATGATATATTATCAGAATCAGATCCTTAATTCTATTTGTTTCTATTAGAAATAGATAAAAAAAAAATAGAAGAAAAAATATAGGAAATAAAATGAACATGAATTAAATTCATAAACTCATATTATCTCTTATATTTCCTGGTTATTGAAATGGAAATCAAAGTATCTTTCTCATAAACAGATTAAAAAATCGATTAATTCTTAAGATTTTTAAAAATCATTGATTTGTCTGGTGTCAACAATAGAAAAGAGATTCTTTATTTCATTTTCTTCTTTTTTACCAGATAAAAAATATTTTGTGTTCAAAACTGGAATTTATAGACCCAATGTCACATTCAGTAAAGATTTATGATACATGTATAGGATGTACCCAATGTGTTCGAGCTTGTCCCACGGATGTTTTGGAAATGATACCTTGGGACGGATGTAAAGCTAAGCAAATTGCTTCTGCGCCAAGAACCGAAGATTGTGTAGGTTGTAAAAGATGTGAATCCGCTTGTCCAACAGATTTTTTGAGTGTCCGTGTTTATTTATGGCATGAAACAACTCGTAGCATGGGTCTTTCTTATTGATATGTGACAAAAAACTCCACTTGAATTGAATCTTTTGATTCCTCTTTACCGACAAAAGTCCGTACTCGAGAAAAGAAAAAATATTATTCTTCTCCCGAGCACGGAGTTTTTTGGTCTAATTTATCTTGTCTTTATCACGAGTTAGTTTCCTTGGTTAACAATACTTATACTTAGTGTTTTGTCTATATTCGAATTGTTTTTTCCCTCATAAGGAAAATAAGATGTAGAAGTTTTATACTATATTACTATATTTATATTGGAATTACTTCTAATGAGCCATGTATTTTGTTATCATTTCCAATTGAACGATTCATTAACCCAATTTAAAGAGGATTCTAACTGGATCAATCTTGTTTATTTTCACTGGAAAATGGGAACCGATGGCCGTTCCATAGGACCCTTTTTACTTACAGGATTTATCACTACTTTCGCAACTTGACCAGTTATTCGCAATCCGGGATTTTTCTATTTATTTTTCTATTTATTGATGTTAACAATGTCTAGTGGCCAAATAGGATCATTTTCTTCTCGAGACCTTTGGTCATGTGTACATTAGAATGAATTTATTTTTATTTACTTTTATCCATGTGGGGGTGGAGAGTAAAAAAACACCTGTACTCAGCTACAAAATTTATTTTGTGCACTGCCGAAGGTTCCTTTTTTCTATGACTAGGAGATTTATATAATTCGAACGAACCAACATTAGATTTAAAAATTAATCAATCGTATCTTGCAGCATTGGAAATAAGACTATATTTTTTTTATTATTGATTATGCTATTAAATCGCCGATGATACCCACGGTGAAACACATTACAGTACATGTATTATTTTAGCTGGAATCTTATTAAAGATGGGAGCATATGAATTAATTCAGATCAATATGTAATTATTAGCTTACGCTCATTCTAGGTTATCTCCCTAGTTGGTGATATTAGATTATCTAATTATTTTTTTGAGATTCAATATTAAATAAATTTCATTTTTCATTGAAAAGAAAGTCTTAGAATTATTTGACTTTCCTATTTTCACAATTATTCGTTTTATTTTACAAGAAAAAAAGTGTTTGTATGAAATACATCTAAAGTTTTTGAGAACCATTTTAATAATTCTTCTATTGAAAAGGTTCTCAAAAACTTACACACCATTGTGTGTCAGATTATTTTTTTATGTATTCTTTATGTAGTTTAGTTTATTTAATTAGATATGAATTGGAATGAACCATAACTATGTAATCCGATTCCTAATAGATTGATTCCAAAAAAGCATATCCAAATTAGGATAAATCCTATAGAAGCTACAAATGCCGAATTTGTGTCTTTATCTTGCAATTTTTCATTTTTTCTAGTATGTAAATACATTGCAAATATTATCCAAGTAATAAATGCCCAAGTTTCCTTAGGGTCCCAATTCCAATACGAACCCCATGCTTCATTAGCCCATACTGCGCCAGAAAGAATCCCTATGGTTAAAAAGGTAAAACCTAAACTAATCACACGATAACTCCAATAATCCAAACGCTGAATTAATTGATGTTTGTAAAAATTTTGAAATGAGAGGAAAGAAGTAGTTTTTAATACACTTATTTTTTCGTTCAAATCTTCCATATCACTAATGAAAAGGTACTTCCTGAAACTTAAAAAAGTATTATTTTTTGAAAAAAAAGAATCCATTCTTTTTTGAAATGTAATCATTATAAGAGCAACTGATAATAATGATCCGCATAAAAGAGCTGCATAGCTCAATAGCATCATACTGACATGCATCATTAACCACTGAGATTGTAGAGCAGGTACTAATATTTCAGCTTTATGTATTTCAGTTGAAAGACCTGACGTGGCGAAACCTTGGGTAAAAATGGCACTTGGTGCAGTTATTGCACTTAAATCATTTTTCGGATTCCCAAGATACGGAATCATATGAATAATGGAAAAACTCCATGAAAGGAAGATTAAGGATTCGTATAAATTACTTAAGGGAAAATGTCCCGAAGAATTCCAACGAATAACTAAAAACCCTGTGATAGAGAAAAACGTAGCTATCATCCCTTTTTCTAACGAATTACGTAATTCTTTTATTTCGTCGACTAATAAGTTCATCAAATGAATTAGAATCACAATTGAGATGATCGAAAAGGAAATATGAGTTAATATATGTTCTAGGGTTGCAAATATCATAACGAAGATTCCCTTTTAAAAAATTGAATTCAATAATTGAATTCGGGGGGATTCACTAGAATAGAAAACAGAATATTTTCTATGTCTATTAGATCTATTGTGTCTATATTATGAATATGAATTATTTTTTATGATGCCGCCACTCGGACTCGAACCGAGATGCTCTAGCACTGCTTCCTAAGAGCAGCGTGTCTACCAATTTCACCATGGCGGCGGCGGTGATTTGCATTAACTAATAATAGGAAATTCCTATTAAATTGTCGATATTCAATAGAGTTTAAGAGTTTAGGAAACAATGAATAAAGATGCATTTAGATCCCCTATGTAAATGTGAAATCTTAATACTATTAAATTAGTATCTTCATATTCGTAAGTTCAGTTTGAATAATCAATTAGAAACCTAGCTTTTGTTTCTCCAGAACAAGAAGAATTCAAAAGTTATGTTCTAAGTCGGGGTATATAAAATTAATAATTTTTTCTAACGATTGTGAGACCCAACATCTTAGTATAAATTAGTCTAAAATAGAATGAAAAATTCATATTATTCTTTTGTATATCGTAATTGTGCTTTTCTATTTTGAAAAGCACAATTCATAGGAAAGAAAAAACCATAAAAAAATGAAAAAAAATAAATAAAATACACAATACTCTGTACTTTCAAGAAAGTATACAGATTACCTAGTTATAATTAATAAGGAGAAGTCAAATACAATACATTTAGTAATTTAGTAAAATGAAAATGGAATTCTTTGTCTTCCAATTCACAAATGAAATTTTGGAAGTTCTTTTAAACATGGCAGTTACTATTTTTCCAATACTTTTTTTTGTGCGACAAAAAAACTTTTTGACTTTCCGGTGGAAATAGATTTAGCTAAAGAAAAAGCTTTTACTGCCTCTAAAGATCCTTTTTTTTTCCAAAGATTTCTACGAATATGCTTTTTTGACATAGAAGTACGTTTTTTTGGAACTGACATTTAAAAGGTAAGTGACTCCTTTTTATCGTTGTATGTGAAAGACATATAGTTTTCAAAATAAATTTTTTTATTAGTTATTATCTAGATTTAATTCCATAAATTTCAAAAAGTATTCAATACTATATTCAATACTAAATATAAATAAATATAAATATAAGAATAAAAAAAATAGAAAGAGATAAAGAAATATGTAATTTAATATGTAATTCAACTAAACTAGAAATTGACTATAACTATAAATAGTTAACTAATTAACTAATCTAAAAATGAAAAAAATATAAAAATAAAAATATTAAAATATTATTAATAATATTATATAATATTACTATATAATACTATATAATAGAATATTCAATATTCTAATAATTCTAAGAATTATTATTCTTATTATAATTAGAATAGATAATGCTAATAGATAATAGAGCCCGACCACAATGACCGAATTGATTATCTTCATGCATAAGGGTGGTAAAAGATTACCTAGTAGAAAAGATTTCAAAATCATCACAAACCTCCCCTTTTTCTTTTCTATTGCAATTTATCGATTATTATATGATGATTCCTTAACTTTCCATATCTATCTATATAGATACAGATCTACTATAAATGACATCTCTTATGTATCTTATGTAAATGTAAATAAAACAAAAGGGATATGAAATGAATGGAATTGGGATATAGATGGAATCTAATGAAATAGAGCCACATTGAGGTTCCCTATGAAATGAGGCATGGAACGGAGCCA